GAAATCGTAAAACTAGATGATTCATCCAAAACGGGCATGATAATGACTTTTTTCTGTATAACAGGATTATTAATTTCTCGTTGGATTTATTCGGGACATTTTCCACTAAGTGATTTATACGAATCGTTAATTTTTCTTTCATGGAGTTTTTCCTTTATTTATATAGTTTCATATTTCAAAAAAAACCAAAATATTCTAAGCACAATAATTGGCCCAAGTGCTATTTTTTCCCAAGGCTTTGCTACTTCAGGTCTTTTAACTGAAATACACGAATCGACAATCTTAGTACCCGCTCTTCAATCCGAGTGGCTAATAATGCACGTAAGTATGATGATATTAGGCTATGCGGCCCTTTTATGTGGATCATTATTATCAGTATCACTTATAGTCATTACAGTTAGAAAAAAGAGAAAGCTTTTTTCTACGAGTAATCATTTATTGAATTTAAATGAGTCATTTTTCCTTGGCGAAATCGAATACATGAATGAACAAAGGGATTTTTTACAAAAAACTTCTTTTTTTTTCGCAAGGAATTATTATAGATCACAGTTGATTCAAAAATTGGATTATTGGAGTTATCGAGTTATTAGTCTAGGATTTATCTTTTTAACCATAGGAATTCTTTCTGGAGCAGTATGGGCTAACGAAGCATGGGGATCCTATTGGAGTTGGGACCCAAAGGAAACTTGGGCTTTTATTACTTGGATCATATTTTCAATTTATTTACATACTCGAACAAATATAAAACTGAAGGGTACAAATTCAGCAATTGTGGCGTCTATTGGATTTCTTATAATTTGGATATGCTATTTTGGAGTCAATCTATTAGGAATAGGACTACATAGTTATGGTTCATTTACATTAACATCTAATTGAATTAAAAAAAAGAAAAAGGGGGGTTATTACAAATAGCAATAAAAGGGTGTACAACGCAGATCAGATAAAAAAACTTTGTGTTAATTGGCGAGAGCCTGTCGAATCATATATGATTCGACAGGCTCTTTGTCATTGTACCATTTTACAACGAACGCTTTTGTAAATGATAAGATTTATAAATTATCTAAAAAAAGAATTAGATAGAATAACTTCAACCTTTTCAACTGATAGTGAAAGAACGAAATCGGGGTACATACCAATACCGAGTACGGGTAAAAAAATAGAAACTGAAAGAAATAACTCTCGCGGCCCAGAATCAAAAAAATAAGAGTCTGGGCCATTAAATATCTTGTATCCATAAAACATCTGTCGTAACATAGATAATAAATAAATAGGAGTTAATATCATTCCAATTGCCATTACAAAAGTAATTGGGAGTTTTGTCATTAAAAGATATTTTGGACTAGTAATTAGTCCAAAAAAAACTATTAATTCAGCAACAAAACCACTCATGCCAGGTAATGCAAGGGAGGCCATCGAAAAGCTACTGAACATCGTGAATATTTTTGGCATTGGAATACCTATTCCGCCCATTTCGTCAAGATAAACAAGACGTATTCTATCATAAGTTGTTCCGGCCAAGAAAAAAAGCGCCGCGCCAATAAATCCATGAGAGATTATTTGTAAAAGGGCTCCGTTGAGTCCCATATCTGTGATAGAACCAATTCCTATAATTATGAAACCCATATGAGATACAGAGGAATAGGCTATTCTTTTTTTTAAATTCCGTTGGCCGAGAGATGTTGAAGCCGCATAGATTATTTGCATTGCGCCTACTACCATTAACCAAGGGGAAAATATAGAATGAGCGTGCGGAAATAATTCCATATTGATCCGAACTAATCCATACGCTCCCATTTTTAATAAGATTCCGGCTAGAAGCATACAAGTACTATAATGTGCTTCTCCATGGGTATCGGGTAACCATATATGTAGGGGTATGATTGGCAATTTGACAGCAAAAGCAAGAAAAAATCCAATATAAAATAGTATTTCCAAGTTCACAGGATAGGACCGGTTGGCTAATATTTCCAAATTTAATGTTGGTTCAGTAGAACCATATAAACCGATACCCAGAACTCCCATTAAAAGAAAAACAGAACCCCCCGCCGTGTACAAAATAAATTTTGTAGCTGAGTACAGACGTTTTTTTCCTCCCCACATCGATACAAGTAGATAAACGGGAATTAATTCTAACTCCCACATGAGGAAAAAAAGTAAAAGATCTCTAGAAGAAAATAATCCTATTTGCCCACTGTACATTGCTAACATCAGGAAATGAAATAATCGAGAATCTCGAGTAACCGGCCAAGCCGCTAAAGTAGCTAAAGTGGTGATGAATCCCGTCAGTAAAATGGGTCCTATAGAGAGTCCGTCTATTCCTAATCTCCAATGGAAATCCAAAAAATGGATCCATTTATAATCCTCCATTAGTTGAATTAGTGGATCATCCGATTGAAAATGATAGCAGAATGCATAAGTCGTTAGAAGAAGTTCTAATATACACATACATATAGTATACCAGCGTATTACTCTATTTCCCCTGTGTGGAAGAAAAAAAATGAAGCAACCCGCAAATATTGGTAAAACTACAATTATTGTTAAGCAAGGAAAATGGTTCGTGGTAAAGACAAGATACACTTGGGCCAGAAAAATCCGTGCTCAAAATCAAATTGAATTGAGCACGGATTTTTTCGATAAAAAAAAAAAAGAAAATGGATTCAAGTAGATTTTTATGGAATGTATCAATAAGCTAGACCCATACTGCGAGTTGTTTCATGCCATAAATAAACCCGAACGCTCAAAAAATCCGTTGGACAGGCGGATTCACATCTCTTACAACCAACACAGTCCTCGGTCCTTGGAGCAGAGGCGATTTGTTTAGCTTTACATCCGTCCCAAGGTATCATTTCTAATACATCCGTGGGGCACGCCCGGACACATTGAGTACATCCTATACATGTATCATAAATCTTTACTGAATGTGACATTGGATCTATACGTTTTTGAACGTCATAAATTTTCGGTCTAGTAAACTAACTTCTAAATGAATCCTATAGTTAGATACCAGACGAATCAATGAGTGATAAGAATCAATTTACTTCCGAATTGATTTATGAGGGGGGGCCAAAATACTTTGATTTCTTATGTTTTTGCAACTACGATTATACCCTACTATAGACATATCAAACCCGCTAATGCGAATTTTAATTTATTTATTAATATTCAAAATTAGCATTTATATGATTAATACTATTTATTCAACAAATTGGATTGGTTAATACGAGTTGATTTTCTGTTACGATAAATTGATGAAACAATAGCCGATCCAATAGCTGCTTCAGCGGCTGCAATAGTTATAACAAAAATTGAGAAAATATCTCCTCTTAATTGACGATTATCAAAAATATCAGAAAATGTGACAAAATTGATATTAACTGAATTTAATATAAGTTCAAGACACATAAGGGCTCTAACCATATTTCGACTTGTGATTAATCCATAGATACCAATAGAAAATAAGTAAGCACTCAAAACAAGTATATGTTCGAGCATCATTAACCAACTCCTTATCAATTTTGATTCATTTTTAATCTGAACAATAATTCAATCGATTCGATTCTAAGAAATATGGAATAATGGAATAGATTGGTAAGAGATCAATATAAAATTAAAGTCTTTTTATTCTATTTTTTTAGACAGAAATTCAAATTAACGAATTATAACATTCCTTTTGCGTTGATTCTATTTGAATTACTCATTTTAAAGATTTATTATTGACGAGCTATAGCAATAGCACCTATTAAAGCGACTAAAAGAATTATTGAAATGAGTTCAAATGGAAGAAAAAAATCTGTTGCTAAATGAATTCCAATTTGTTGACTATTACTTATCAAATCTTGTTCTAGAATCTGATTTGATTTTGTAGTCCAAATGATCCCATACCAGGACGTATCTGGAATAGTAGTAATTAGTGAAATAAAAAGACTTGTACAAACTATTGAAGTAACTCCATCCCCAACGGTCCAAAGATGAAAATCTTTGTAATATTCTGACCCATTCATGAACATCACAGCAAAAATGATTAAAACGTTTATAGCTCCTACATAAATAAGGAGCTGCGCAGCAGCTACAAAATAGGAGTTGGATAGAATATAGAATAAGGATATACAAAAAAGAACCCATCCCAACGAAAAGGCCGAATAAATTGGATTCGGAAGTAATACTACTGCCAGACTTCCTAATATAAGACCCAATCCCAGAAAGACTAAAAGAAAATCATGTATTGGTCCAGGTAAATCCATTTGATTTTATAAAAAAAATCGAAATATTTCATGCCTTTTTTGACCTGACCAGGAAAAATGAAGTTATCCTTTTTTTTTTTTTAGGATACTTCTTAATTGAATGAAATTGGAACGGGGTTGATTTGGATTGATGTAAATACAGTTATTGGACTACTCTTATTATCGAAGCAATCGAAGCAGAGGTTCAAACTTTATATTTTCAAATCATTATTCGAATAGAAATCCATTTTTAATCAAAAATAAGCCGCGATTTTCACCGACCAGCCGTTCTTTTGTATTGACCAAGCAAAAACCTCATCAAAAACCTCATTCCTTTCTTTAGATCCAAAACCTATAAAGCTTTTGTGATTTGAATTTGTAAATGTTTTGTGAATCGAAGGTTTTATACATTTTTTATTTGAGGTCAATTCGAAGAAATTGTTCGAATTGTGTAATCTTCAATTATTGATACCGGTAACCGACCTAAAGCAATTTGATTATAATTCAATTCGTGACGATCATAGGCAGAAAGTTCATATTCTTCAGTCATTGATAAACAATTTGTTGGACAATACTCAACGCAATTACCGCAAAATATACAGATTCCAAAATCAATACTGTAATTAAGTAATCGTTTCTTTCGAATATCAGTTTGCAATTTCCAATCTACAACGGGTAGATCTATAGGACATACACGAACACATACTTCACAAGCAATGCATTTATCAAATTCAAAGTGGATTCGGCCTCGGAAACGTTCGGATGTGATCAATTTTTCGT